TAGAAATATTTCAAGATAAAAAGGATAAAGAGATATTCTGGTTTGAAAAACCTCTTATTAATATTCTTTTCGACTATAAACAATGGAAGCGACCATTTCGATATATAAAAAATGATCGATTTGAAAATGCTGTAAAAAATGAAATGTCACAATATTTTTTTCATACGTGTCAAAGTGATGGAAAAGAAAGGATATCCTTTACATATCCGCCAAGTTTATCAACTTTTTTTGAAATGATACAAAGAAAGATGTCTTTTTTTACAATAGAAAAAATTTCCTATAATGAACTGTATAATCACTGGAATTATACCAATGAACAAAAAAGGGAGAACATAAGCAACCAATTTTTAAATAGAGTTGAAATTCTAGATAATAGATTCCTTTCTCTGGATATAATCGAAAAAAGAATTAGATTGTGTAATTGTAATAATGAGACTAAACAAGAATATTTACCTAAAATATGTGATTCTTTATTTAACGGACCCTTTCGCGGACAAATCAAAAAACTATTGTTACTCCCAATCATAAAAACTTCTCTAGCTATAAAACATTACATAGAGACAATTTGGATAAATAAGATTCATGGCATCCTTCTTACTACCAATTACACAGAATTTAACCATAAATTAACTCTATTTGATCGAAAATCATTATCAACAGAAATGAGTTATTTCTTAAATATAATTAGCAAGTTTGGAGGAAAATCAACATCAAATTTAAATTTGAAAGGACTTTATTTATTTCCGGAAAACAAACAAGTAAAAATTAATCCAGAAGATCCAATAAAAATTTTTAAATTTTTAATCAATACAGTTATAACTGATACTAAAGATAAAACAATTAGCAAAGAATATATTGGAATAAAAGAAATAAATAAAGAAGTTCCTCGATGGTCATATAAATTAATCGACGAATTGGAACAACAGGAAGTAGCAACTGAAGAAAGTGGGGCAGAGGATTATCAAATTCGTTCACGAAAAGCCAAACGTGTCGTAATTTTTACTAATAGTCCGGAGAATACCGATACTAATGAAAAAGAGACTGATGACTCTGATCAAGCTAAAGAGGTGGCTTTAATACGTTATTCACAACAACCGGATTTTCGTCGAGATATAATAAAAGGCTCTATACGAGCTCAAAGGCGTAAAATAATTATTTTGGAACTGTTTCAAGCAAATGTGTATTCCGCCCTTTTTTTAGATAGAGTAGACAAACCTCCCCTCTTTTCTTTTGATATCCCCGATCTAATGAAAATAATTTTGATAAATTTGATTTGGAAAAAGAATAAATTAATAATTTCGGATCATACAAAGGAAAAGACAAAAGAAAGTGAGAAAGAAGAGGAGGACAAAAGAGAAATATACAAAAAAGAGGAGAAAACTCGTATAGAAATAGGAGAAATTTGGGATAGCATTATATTTGCTCAAGTAATAAGAGGTTTTGCATTAATAATCCAATCAATTCTTAGAAAATATATTCTATTACCTTCATTAATAATATCTAAAAATCTTGTTCGTATACTATTATTTCAATTTCCCGAATGGTCCGAAGATTTAAAGGATTGGACTAAAGAGATCCATATTAAATGCACCTATAATGGCGTTCAATTATCAGAAAAAGAATTTCCGAAAAACTGGTTAACAGACGGTATTCAGATAAAGATTCTATTTCCTTTTCATCTGAAACCTTGGCACAGATCTAAGTTACAATTCCCTAATAAAGATCCAATTCAAAAGAAAGGAAAAAAAGAAAAAAATGATTTTTGTTTTTTAACAGTTTGGGGAATGGAAACTGAATTACCTTTTGGTTCTCCCCGACAAAAGATTTCATTTTTTGAACCCATTTTTAAAAAATTAAAAAAAAAAAAATTAAAATTGCAGAAAAAATGTTTTCTAGTTCTAAGAGTTTTAAAAGAAAGAACAAAATTTTTTCTAAATGTATTAAAAGAAACAAAAAAATGGGTCATCAAAAGCATTCTCTTTCTAAAAAAACTAAAAAAAAGAATCAAAGAACTCTCAAAAAGAAACGAAATTCTATCATTTGGATTGAAAAAAATAGAAATATATAAATTGAGTGAACCTAAAAAAGAAAAAAATTCGATAATCCATAATCAAATTATTCCTGAATCGTCTATTCAAATTCTATTTATGGATTGTGCAACTTACTCATTGACAGAAAAAAAAATGAAAAATCTAACTAATAGAACAAACACAATCATAACTGAAATAGAAAAAATCAAAAAAGATAAACAAATAGGGTTTCTAACTCGAGAGATAAATATTAGCCCGACAAAAATAAGTTATGAAGATAAAAGATTAAAATCACCAAAAAACATTTGGCGGATATTAAAAAGAAAAAATATTAGATTACTTCGTAAATTACATTTTTTTTTTAAATTTTTGATTGAAAAACTATACATATGTATCTTTCTATGTATCATTATTATATTTACAAGCATTGCAGAGCTTCTTAAAAAAAAAAAATTTAATAAAGACATTTACAATAATGAAACAAATCAAGAAAGAATTGATAAAACAAATCAAAATATAATTAACTTTATTTTGACTATAAAAAAGTCAATTAATAAAAATTCACATGTTTTGGGGGACTTATCCTACTTGTCACAAGCATATGTATTCTACAAATTCTCACAAACCCAAGTCAGTAACTTATATAAGTTAAGATCTGTCTTTAACTATTACGGAACATCTTTTTTTCTTAAAAATGAAATAAAAGAGTATTTTGTTGGAACGCAAGGAATATTTTATTCCGAATTAAGACAACATAAAAACCTTCGAAATTCTTTAATTAATGAATGGAAAAACTGGCTAAAGGTTCATTATCAATATGATTTATCTCAGATTAGATGGTCTAGATTAATATCACAAAAATGGCGAAATAGAGTCAATCAATATCAATGTCGTACGACTAAAAATAAAAATAAAGATTTAAACAAATGTGATTCATATGAAAAAAACCGATTCATTCAATATGAAAAACAAAATTCTTTTGAAATGGATCCATTACTAAAAAAAAAATTAAAAAAACAATATCAATATGATCTTTTATCGTATAAATCTATTAATTATGAAGATGAAAAAAAGTCATATATTTATGGATTGCCATTACAAGTAAATAACAAAAAAATTTCTTATACTTACAATAACAATACGCCTAAACGTAAACTATTTGATATGATAGAAGGTATCCTTATCAATAATTATCGAGTAGAAAATAATAGTATAGATATAAAAAAAAGTCCGGATAGAAAATCTTTTTATTTGAAAATTCTCAATTTTTGTCTTACAAAGAAGATTGATATTAAGGCTTGCGTTAATATTGATACCATCACTAAGAGGAATCAAAATACTAAGATTAATGTTTATAATTATCAAATAATCGAAAAATTTGATAAAAAAAAAAAATGTCTTTTTTATCTCACAATTCATCAAGAAATTCATCCATTCAATCAAAAAAAGTTTCTCGGCGATTGGATGCGAATGAATGACGAAATACTAAGTCGCCCCATATCGAATCTTGCATTTTTGTTATTCCCAGAATTTGGGATATTTTATAATACATATAAGATTAAACCTTGGGCCAGACCAATGAAATTACTTCTTTTCAATTTTGATGTAAACCAAAATGTTAATAAACATAAAAGCATCACTGAAAAGAAAAAAATATCTCTTTTTTTATTTTTGAAAAAAAAAACTCTTCAATTTAAAAATAGAAATCAAGGAGAAAAAGAATTAGTCGAAAAACCATATATTAAATCCGCTCTCTCAAACCAAAAATTCGTCGAAAAAACATATATTAAATCCGATCTCTCAAACAAAAAAAAAGATGGTGAACAAAGTTCTCCGAGATCAGACATGAAAAAACGTAGAAAAAAAAAGCAATACAAGACTAACATCGAAGCAGAACTTGAGTTTTTCTTAAAAAAGTATTTGCGTTTTCAATGGAGATGGAATGATTCTTTCAATCAAAGAATAATCAATAACATCAAGGTATATTGCCTCCTCCTTAGACTGAACAGTCCAAACGAAATTGCTTTATCCGCTATTCAAAGAAAAGAACTGAATCCGCATATTCTGATGATCCAGAAGGATTTCACTTTTACAGAATTGATAAAAAAAGGAATATTTATTATCGAACCAGTTCGCCTGTTTGTAAAAAATGATGAACAATTTTATATATATCAAACCATAGGTATTTCATTGGTTGATAAGAATAAGAACCAAATTAATCAAAAATACCTAGAAAAAAGTTATGGCTATGCTGACAAGAATAAGAAGAATTTTTATGAATCCATTGCAATACATCAAAAAATGACTGGAAATATAGACAAAAATCATTATGATTTGCTTGTTCTTGAAAATATTTTATCCCCGAAGCGTCGTAGAGAATTAAGAATTCAAATTTTTTTGAATTATAGGGATATAAACAGTATCTATAGAAATACAGTATTTTTCAATGGAAATAGGATAAAAAATTGCGTGTTGAATAAAAAAAAAAATCTTGATAACGATAAAAAGAAATTAATTAAATTAAAGTTCTTTCTTTGGTCTAATTATCGATTAGAAGATTTAGCTTGTATGAATCGCTATTGGTTTGATACCAATAATGGTAGTCGTTTTAGTATGACCAGGATTCATATGTATCCGCGATTGCAAATTTATTAATGGTACATTTTTACTATATTTCAGTACCATGTCTTCATATATGAAGAAAAAGAAATAAACATACCCATTATCTTACATTTGATTCTGATACACAATACTTACTAATTTAATGAGTCATTGTATTATATTATCAAATCGATATTCATTCGATTTAGAAATGAATCAACAAAAATCTTCTTATCTTATTTATTTGAAGATCTTCTTTTTTTGAATTTTTTGTGAATACAGAAATAGATCATACTTTTGTATACGGTATCCGATTCAAATCCAATTCATTTTTAAAATTATATTGATTATTGATTACTCAAGTAAGTAATTTTATTTGACAAAAATAAAAAATTCTTATTCAAATGAGTGGCATTATTATTACTGATCAAAAAATATATCGATAAAATATCTAAAAAAAAAAGAGATAAGGGACGATTCATTTTTATGATAAAAAATGCATTCATTTCAATTTTTTCGCAAGAAGAAAAAGAAGAAAACAGGGGATCCGCTGAATTCCAAGTATTGAGTTTCACCAATAAAATAAAAAGACTTACTTCACATTTAGAATTGCACAGAAAAGACTATTTGTCCCAAAGGGGTCTACGTAAAATTCTGGGAAAACGTCAACGGTTGTTGTCTTATTTGTCAAATAAAAATAGAGTACGTTATAAATACTTAATTAATCAATTGGGTATTCGGGAATCAAAAATTCGTTAATTTGAAAAGTCATTTTGAATTATTTGATTTATTAGATCTTGAATTTTGATGAACTTTTTTTCGTTTTATGCAATTCATGGAAGAATGAATCGAGGAAAAACTTATGAATATACCAGCTACAAGAAAAGATCTCATGATAGTCAATATGGGTCCCCACCACCCGTCAATGCATGGTGTTCTTCGACTCATCGTTACTCTGGACAGTGAAAATGTTATTGACTGTGAACCAATATTGGGTTATTTACACCGGGGGATGGAAAAAATTGCGGAAAACAGAACAATTATACAATATCTTCCTTATGTAACTCGCTGGGATTATTTAGCTACTATGTTCACAGAAGCAATAACTGTAAATGGGCCAGAACAGTTAGGAAATATTCAAGTACCTAAAAGAGCCAGTTATATCAGAGTAATTATGTTGGAATTGAGTCGTATAGCTTCTCATCTGTTATGGCTCGGCCCGTTTATGGCAGATATTGGTGCACAAACTCCTTTCTTCTATATTTTCAGAGAAAGAGAATTTATATATGATCTATTCGAAGCTGCCACTGGTATGAGAATGATGCATAATTATTTTCGTATCGGAGGGGTAGCGGCTGATCTACCTCATGGGTGGATAGATAAATGTTTGGATTTTTGCGATTATTTTTTAACAGGAGTTACTGAATATCAAAAACTTATTACACGAAATCCTATTTTTTTAGAACGCGTTGAAGGTGTAGGCATTATTGGTAGAGACGAAGTAATAAATTGGGGTTTATCAGGACCAATGTTGCGAGCTTCCGGAATACAATGGGATCTTCGTAAAGTTGATCATTATGAGTGTTACGACGAATTGGATTGGGAAGTCCAATGGCAAAAAGAAGGGGATTCATTAGCTCGTTATTTAGTCCGAATTGGTGAAATGACAGAATCCATAAAAATTATTCAACAGGCTCTAGAAGGAATTCCGGGGGGGCCTTATGAGAATTTAGAACTTCGATACTTTGATAGAGAAAGGTATCCAGAATGGCATGATTTTGAATATCGATTCATTAGTAAAAAACCTTCTCCTATTTTTGAATTGTCGAAACAAGAACTTTATGTAAGAGTCGAAGCCCCAAAGGGTGAATTGGGAATTTTTCTGATAGGGGATCAGAGTGGTTTTCCTTGGAGATGGAAAATTCGCCCGCCGGGTTTTATCAATTTGCAAATTCTTCCTCAGTTAGTTAAAAGAATGAAATTGGCTGATATTATGACAATACTAGGTAGCATGGATATCATTATGGGAGAAGTTGATCGTTGAAATGATAATTGATACAACGGAAATACAAGATATTAATTCTTTTTACAGCATGGAATCTTTAAAAGGGGTCTATGGAATTATATGGGCCCTTGTCCCTATTTTGACTCTTGTATTGGGAATCACAATAGGCGTATTAGTAATTGTATGGTTAGAAAGAGAAATATCCGCAGGGCTACAACAACGTATTGGACCTGAATACGCCGGTCCTTTAGGAGTTCTTCAAGCTCTAGCAGATGGGACAAAACTACTTTTCAAAGAGAATCTTCTTCCATCTAGAGGAGATACTAGTTTATTTAGTATCGGACCATCCATAGCAGTCATATCCATTTTGCTAAGTTATTTAGTAATTCCTTTTGACTATCGTCTTGTTTTAACCGATCTCAATATCGGAGTCTTTTTATGGATTGCGGTTTCAAGTATTGCTCCCATTGGACTTCTTATGTCAGGATATGGTTCAAATAATAAATATTCCTTTTTAGGTGGTCTACGAGCTGCTGCTCAATCGATTAGTTATGAGATACCATTAACTCTATGTGTATTATCAATATCTCTACGTGCGATTCGTTGAAACATAAACTTTTACCTATTCCTTTCTTTCAAGTCTTTATAGAAAAAGAGGGAAAATAAATTGCATACATATCTTCATTTTTTTATTCATTATTCGGATTAATGAATTAAATTAGATAGTTATATGAGTGAAAAAAAAACAGCTATAGCTATATAATATATATATATATTTGCAGTAAAATTATTGAGTCTCGTCTTCAATGTATAAGAAGAATTAAAGAGTTGAACATAAATAAACAGAAGAAGAGACTGTTTACC